GGGATAGTAATGGAGACAGTTATTCTATCTATTTTGATATAGAAAATAAAATTTTTGAGATTGACAGCGATCATTCTTTTCTGAGTGAACTAGAAAGTTCTTTTTCTAGTTATCGCAATTCTAGTTATATGAATAAGGAATCTACGAATGAAGATTCCTTATACAATCGTTCCATTTACGATACTCAATCTAGTTGGAATAATCACATTACTAGTTGCATTGACAGTTATCTTCAGTCTCAAATCTGTATTGATACGTCCATTGTAAGTGATAGTAGTGACGGTTACATTTCTAGGTGCGTTTTTGATAAACGTAAAACTAGTAGTGAAGGTGGGGGGTCCAGTATACGAACCCGCGCGAAGAGTAGTGATTTAACTCTAAGAGAAAGGCCTAGTGATCTCGATGCAACTCAAAAATACAGGCATTTGTGGGTTCAATGCGAAAATTGTTATGGATTAAATTATAAGAAATTTTTGAAATCAAAAATGAATATTTGTGAACAGTGTGGATACCATTTGAAAATGGGTAGTTCAGAAAGAATCGAAATTTCGATCGACCCCGGTACTTGGGACCCTATGGATGAAGACATGGTCTCTCTGGATCCCATTGGATTTCATTCGGAGGAGGAGCCTTATAAAGATCGTATTGATTCTTATCAAAGAAAGACAGGATTAACTGAGGCTGTTCAAACAGGCGTAGGTCAACTAAATGGTATTCCCGTAGCAATTGGGGTTATGGATTTTCAGTTTATGGGGGGTAGTATGGGATCCGTAGTCGGGGAGAAAATCACCCGTTTGATTGAGTACGCTACTAATCAATTTCTACCTCTTATTATAGTGTGCGCTTCGGGGGGAGCGCGCATGCAAGAAGGGAGTTTGAGCCTGATGCAAATGGCTAAAATATCGTCTGCTTTATATGATTATCAATCAAATAAAAAGTTATTGTATGTATCAATCCTTACATCTCCTACTACTGGTGGGGTAACAGCTAGTTTTGGTATGTTGGGAGATATTATTATTGCCGAACCAAATTCCTACATTGCATTTGCGGGTAAAAGAGTAATTGAACAAACATTGAATAAAACAGTACCCGAAGGTTCACAAGCAGCTGAATATTTATTCCAGAAGGGCTTATTCGACCTAATCGTACCGCGTAATCTTTTAAAAAGCGTTCTGAGTGAGTTATTTAAGCTCCACGCCTTCTTTCCTTTGAATTCCAATTCAATCAAGTAGAGCGCACTAAGTTCAATTATTTTATTTGTAGCAAACAAAAAAAGTAGTTAGCTTATCCGAATCTTAGCTTATCGGAATCAAAGTAACTAAAAAGGGAGTTTTCTTTGGCGACCTAAGATCTAATTGTAGAAAGAATCAAAATCAAAAGTTGCGTATAACTCTTTTTTTTTTTTACCTAGATTCCCGATTACTAATTAAGAAGTCTCTATCAACAAGATAAAAACGTGAGTTCTTCCTTTCGTGAAATTAGGAAAATAAAACGAATTTCATCTTACGTATATAATCAAATTCAAATTATAGAAAAAATAGATATATAGTTTTATATCTTTCTCCATCTCCCGAAAATCCCGTTTTCACTAAAAATCCCGGTTGTGTCGCATTCTAATGAATCTTTCAATAATTTGTAAGAAACTCTTTATTAAATATTAAAATGAAATTCAAAGACAAGAACAAAACACAAAGAAACGAAGAAAAATAAAATGGATTATCATATGTATCTTTCATATAGATAGATGAATAAGTCCATTTATTTAGTTCTACATTCCTTGGACTTATTCTATATACTCACTTAGATACTTAATATCTCTAATCTACGAATTCATAATAATTACAATTATTAATTATAATTAGTATAAATATAAAATATGATATTAAAAAAAAATAAGAACAGGTACAAATAATAAATCGAGGTACCCCATTTTATGACAACTTTCAATTTTCCCTCTATTTTTGTGCCTTTAGTAGGCCTAGTATTTCCGGCAATTGCAATGGGTTCTTTATTTCTTTATGTTCAAAAAAACAAGATTGTTTAGATCCGAGGGGACCCAGTCTCATTCTTTTTTTTTTTTTGAACTTAGACTTGTAGCATAACACAGATATTTATTTCGGAAAAGAAAATATAGTAGAACATGTGATTTCCGCCGAACATAAAGGAAAAAGCTCTTATGTCTGCAGAAAATGATCTATAGATAACTGAATTCTAGCCAGTTTCAAATAGATCAGGATCGCTGGATGCCTAAAATGTAAAGTTGGTGGATCTATATATATATCAATATGTATATTGGGATCATATGAGGGGTATGTTATTATTTTAGATCTAAACAATTTGATGAATTACTCCTAAAAGTTCCCATTAAACTAGTGCTAGTTCACATCAAACTAGTGCTAGTTGATGAAAGTTCATTCGGAAACAAAAAAAGTAAAGTCAAAATCATTTGGGGTATTCTCTCAATTTCAATAAAATGCAATCGGATCAAGTATGAGTTGGCGATCAGAAGATACATGGATAGAACTTATAACGGGGTCTCGAAAACTAAGTAATTTTTGTTGGGCCCTTATCGTTTTTTTAGGTTCATTAGGATTCTTGTTGGTTGGAACTTCCAGTTTTCTTGGTAGAAATTTGATATCTTTTGTTCCGTCTCAGCAAATCCTTTTTTTTCCACAGGGAATCGTGATGTCTTTCTACGGAATCGCGGGTCTCTTTATTAGTTCCTATTTGTGGTGCACAATTTCCTGGAATGTAGGTAGTGGTTATGATCGATTCGATAGAAAGGAAGGAATAGTGTGTATTTTTCGTTGGGGATTTCCTGGAAAAAATCGTCGCATATTCCTCCGATTCCTTATAAAAGATATTCAATCCGTTCGAATAGAAGTTAAAGAGGGTATTTATGCCCGTCGTGTCCTTTATATGGATATCAGAGGCCGGGGGGCTATTCCGTTGACCCGTACTGATGAGAATTTAACTCCACGAGAAATTGAACAAAAAGCCGCGGAATTGGCCTATTTCTTGCGCGTACCAATTGAAGTATTTTGATTTTGAGAAAAGGAACTGGGCGGAAGAACGAATGCTTTCTCGGCAGGAGGGAAAAAACGCAAGAATCCTTTTAGTTTTTCTATAACTAAATGATACTTTAGATGCAGATAAACCATATCTTGTAAATTATTTTCTTTGTCAATCGACCTTTTTACTTGTTTTGCCGCTTATTTTTTTGACCATCACAATATCTTTTTCTCAATTATTCTATTCTTGACTATGGGGAATCGTTGGAATTTTTTTTTTCGAAATACTGGATATTTTGATAGAATAAGGGGTTCTTTCGTCTCAAAATCTCAATAATATTCATTTCTTCAAAGTACTTCTTTCGGCCATTCATCGAAAGGAGACATTTGTTTGGAATTTGATGAATTGAGGTATCTAGCAACACTATTTTGTATTATTTCTTCAGTCGAACTTGAAGTGGAGTCTTAGTCTATTTCTGTATTCTTTCTAGATTCAAAACAAAATCACAAATAAAATAGATTCATAGGTTTGATGCCCTGTCTAGAACTCATGTTTGAAAGAAATATTCGATTACATAAAGTCCGACAAATGGAGTGGGTTAATTAAAAATTAACAGGCGAAAAATGGCAAAAAAGAAAGCATTCACTCCTCTTTTGTATCTTGCATCTATAGTATTTTTGCCCTGGTGGATTTCTCTCTCATTTACTAAAAATATGGAATCTTGGGTTATTAATTGGGCGAATATCGGCCAATCCGAAATTTTTTTGAATGATATTCAAGAAAAAAGTATTCTAGAAAAGTTCATAGAATTAGAAGAAATCCTCTTCTTGGAAGAAATGATCAAGGAATACTCGGAGACATATCTACAAAAGCTTCTTATAGGAATCCACAAAGAAACGATCCAATTAATCAAGATACACAACGAGGATCGTATCCATACAATTTTACACTTCTCGACAAATATAATCTGTTTTGTTATTTTAAGTGGTTTTTCTATTTTAGGTAATGAAGAACTTGTTATTCTTAATTCTTGGACTCAGGAATTCCTATATAACTTAAGTGATACAGTAAAAGCTTTTTCAATTCTTTTATTAACCGATTTATGTATCGGATTTCATTCACCCCACGGCTGGGAACTAATGATTGGTTCTGTATACAAAGATTTTGGATTTGGTCATAATGATCAAATTATATCTAGTCTTGTTTCCACTTTTCCGGTTATTCTCGATACTATTTTTAAATATTGGATTTTTCGTTATTTAAATCGTGTATCTCCGTCACTTGTAGTTATTTATCATTCAATGAATGATTGATAAATGATCCACCAATATTAATCCAATTAGAACGTTTCTTACTTTGTAGTTCTACATAAGTATTAAAAACATTCTATCCGGGGGGTTTTCATACTATTTTTATAGTATAGTATTCCAGTAAAATGATTCCAATAAATAGCAGAATCGTGGATAGGAAACTATACTAGCGACCTACCCAATTTATTGTAGAAATTTTCAGACCAATGATTAGACTATGCAAACTAGAAATACTTTTTCTTGGATAAAGGAACATATTACTCGATCTATTTCCGTATCGCTCATCATATATATCATAACTCAGACATCCGTTTCAAGTGCATATCCCATTTTTGCGCAGCAGGGTTATGAAAATCCACGAGAAGCGACCGGGCGTATTGTATGTGCCAATTGTCATTTAGCTAATAAGCCCGTGGATATTGAGGTTCCACAAGCAGTACTTCCCGATACTATATTTGAAGCAGTTGTTCGAATTCCTTATGATAAGCAAGTGAAACAAGTCCTTGCTAATGGTAAGAAAGGGGGTTTGAATGTGGGGGCTGTTCTTATTTTACCGGAGGGGTTTGAATTAGCTCCTTCCGATCGTATTTCTCCCGAGATGAAAGAAAAGATAGGAAATTTGTCTTTTCTGAGCTACCGCCCTAATAAAAAAAATATTCTTGTAATAGGGCCTGTTCC